AATGAAGTGCCTGATTAAAGGATTATCTTGATAGGATAAATTATATACATTTTAACTGTATCTTTATTAGCCCCCACCCGCTCCCTCTATTAAAGTAGACTAATTAAATAAAAGTATGCACTACATTTAATAGAATTAAACTATCTCCTTAGGCATCAAAAGCCTATATACCTCATATACTAAAATATAAATTTAAAGAAAAAGGTAAGCTAAATAAGCTATTGGGTTCATACCCCACTTATAAAGGTTTACCCCTTTTCTTTTTAATTTATAACAATTTAACCAATTTTTTATTTACTTTAATTTTGATATTAGGGAGAATCATCTCAATCTCATCTAATTCGTGATTAGGGGCCTGAATAGGTCTTGAAATCAATCTTCTGTCATTTATCCCACTGCTAACAAACCTCAAAAACCTTACATCTACTGAATCATCACTTAAATATTTTATTGTTCAAGCCTTAGCTTCAACAACCTTATTATTCGTTATTCTTCTTTTATCATTTAATCAAAAATACTCTTTTGAATACTTTCCCCATCTAAACATCATCCTAAACTCAACCTTATTAATAAAAATAGGAGCTGCACCTTTCCATTCATGATTCCCGGAAGTAATAGAAGGATTATCCTGAATAATAGGGTTTATTTTAATAACTTGACAAAAAATTGCCCCAATAATTTTAATTTCTTACTGCCTATTTCACAAATTTGTTTATTTTGTAATTATCTTTAGAATCTTTGTTGGATCAATCGGAGGACTAAACCAAACAAATTTACGAAGATTAATAGCCTATTCATCAATTAACCATTTAGGATGAATATTGAGAAGATTATTAATTTCTTTAAATTTCTGAATAATTTACTTCTTATTTTATTCTATTCTATCCCTATCAATTATTTTCATATTATATCAACTAAATATTTTCTTTTTCAGACAAATCTTCTCAGCACTTAACAATTCACCAATTCTTAAATTTTCCCTATTCTGTAATTTTTTATCCCTAGGAGGTTTACCACCATTCACAGGATTTTTACCTAAATGACTCATTATCCAAAATCTTAGAATAACAAATATAGCGCTAGTAACAATAATAACAATCCTTACTCTAATTACTCTATTCTTTTATATTCGACTAACTTACTCAGCTTTAATAATTAACTCCAGACAAATTAAATGAAACAAATTGTGGTCCCCCAGCATATCAAATTTATCAATTCTACTCAATTTTTTCTCATTATTCGGGTTAATTGTTATTGTATTTATTTACGTAATTTTATAAAATTAAGTTCTGGAATTACACTCACCTTTAAATTTGCAATTTAAAATCATTATTTGAATACAGAACCTTTCTTAAGGTTTTAAGTTAATCAAACTAATAGCCTTCAAAGCTATAAATATAGAAATATCTTTAAACCTTAATGGTAAAAGAGATATTTATCCCATAAGTAAATTTACAATCTACCGCCTATTATCAGCCATTTTACCTAAACGCAAAAATGACTATTTTCAACTAACCATAAAGACATTGGTACACTATACTTTCTATTTGGTATCTGAGCAGGATTAGTAGGAACAAGCCTAAGATTACTAATTCGTGCAGAACTAGGTCAACCTGGATCATTAATTGGAGATGACCAAATTTATAACGTAATTGTAACAGCTCATGCATTTATCATAATTTTCTTCATAGTAATACCCATTGTTATTGGAGGATTTGGTAATTGACTAGTACCTTTAATGCTTGCAGCCCCTGATATAGCCTTTCCTCGAATAAACAATATAAGATTTTGATTGTTACCACCCTCATTAACCCTTCTCCTAGCATCATCAATCGTCGAAAGAGGGGCAGGAACAGGTTGGACTGTTTACCCCCCATTATCAGCTGGAATTGCCCACGCAGGGGCCTCAGTTGATTTGGCCATTTTTAGCCTACACCTAGCTGGTGTGTCGTCAATTTTAGGTGCAGTAAATTTTATTACTACAGTAATCAACATACGTTTATCCTACATAACCTTAGATCGTATACCATTATTTGTTTGATCAGTTGTTATTACTGCCGTATTACTTTTATTATCTTTACCTGTCTTAGCAGGAGCTATCACAATATTATTAACAGACCGAAATCTCAACACATCCTTCTTTGACCCAGCGGGGGGAGGTGACCCAATTTTATACCAACACTTATTTTGATTTTTCGGGCATCCTGAAGTTTACATTTTAATTCTGCCGGGGTTTGGGATAATTAGTCATATTATTGCCCAAGAAAGTGGTAAAAAGGAAACATTTGGGGCCCTAGGAATAATTTATGCTATATTAGCTATTGGATTGCTAGGGTTCGTCGTGTGAGCTCACCACATGTTCACTGTAGGTATAGATGTGGATACACGTGCCTATTTTACCTCCGCCACAATAATCATTGCTGTACCCACAGGTATCAAAGTTTTCAGATGATTAGCAACACTACATGGGTCTCAATTCACTTACTCACCAGCCTTACTATGAGCCTTAGGATTTGTATTTTTATTCACTGTGGGAGGATTAACCGGTGTAGTATTAGCAAACTCCTCAATTGATATCATTCTTCATGACACTTACTACGTAGTTGCACACTTTCACTATGTTCTTTCTATAGGAGCAGTATTTGCCATCATAGGAGGATTTGTTCACTGATACTCCCTATTTACAGGATTAACTCTTAATAATTTATGGCTTAAAATCCAATTTGTAGTGATATTTATCGGAGTAAATTTAACATTTTTCCCACAACACTTCTTAGGATTAAGAGGAATACCACGACGTTACTCTGATTACCCCGATGCTTATACATCATGAAACATCGTTTCATCTATTGGTTCCTTAATTTCATTTGTTGGGGTTCTATTCTTCTTCTTCATTTTATGGGAAAGTATATTTTCAAGCCGAGTAATTCTATTCTCAGCTCAACTATCCTCATCAATTGAATGATTACAAAAATATCCTCCTGCTGAACACAGCTATTCTGAACTTCCTATCTTAACTAAGTTCTAATATGGCAGAATAGTGCAATAATTTTAAGCATTATATATAAAGGATTTTCCTTTTATTAGAAAATGGCAACATGATCAAACTTATCCCTTCAAAATAGTTCATCACCTCTTATAGAACAACTAATCTTTTTTCATGATCACACCCTTCTAATTTTAACAATAATCACAATTTTAGTGGGCTACTTACTATCAACATTATTTTTTAACAAACTCATCAATCGATTTTTATTAGAAGGGCAAACCATTGAAGTAATTTGAACTATTCTTCCAGCAATTACCTTAATCTTTATTGCCCTACCTTCCCTACGACTTTTATACCTATTAGATGAAGTTGACAACCCTTCAATTACACTTAAGGCAATTGGACATCAATGATACTGAAGCTATGAATATTCAGATTTTTTAGCTGTAGAGTTTGATTCTTACATAACTCCAACGAATGAATTACCAGAAAATGGTTTTCGACTTCTTGATGTTGATAATCGAACAACGTTACCTATAAATACTCAAGTTCGCGTTTTAGTAACCGCTGCTGACGTTCTTCATTCATGAACTGTCCCAGCTCTAGGAATTAAAATTGATGCTACACCTGGACGTCTTAATCAAACAAACTTCTATATCAACCGACCTGGATTATTTTTTGGACAATGCTCTGAAATTTGTGGGGCTAACCACAGATTTATACCCATCGTAATCGAAAGTATTCCCATAAAATTATTTATTAATTGAATTAAATTAAATTCATCATTAGATGACTGAAAGCAAGTAATGGTCTCTTAAACCACCCTATAGTAAATTAGCAATTACTTCTAATGAAAAAAGTTAGTTATAATAATAACATTAATATGTCAAATTAAAATTGTTAGTAAAATCTAATGCTTTTTGATTCCACAAATAAGCCCTCTTAGATGATGAATATTATTCATTTATTTTCTAATCTTATTATTAACATTCTCGGTTATAAACTATTATATCTTCTTTTATCCTCCTCAAAAATCAGAAACGTCAGAAATTAAAATTAAATCAATAAACTGAAAATGATAACAAATTTATTTTCAATATTTGACCCATCAACTAATATTATAAACCTTACCCTCAATTGATTAAGAACAATACTAGGACTAATTATTATTCCCTGTGCTTACTGATTAATTCCTTCCCGATTCAACATATTATGGTTTAATATTCTAAGCACACTCCACAAAGAATTTAAAACTTTGATTGGATCACCAACATCCTACGGTAGAACATTTATTTTTGTTTCACTATTTTCATTTATTATATTTAACAATTTTATAGGATTATTCCCTTACATTTTTACAAGAACAAGTCACTTAATTCTAACACTTGCCTTAGCATTACCCCTTTGATTAAGATTTATATTATATGGATGAATTAATCATACCACTCACATATTCGCCCACTTAGTCCCACAAGGCACTCCCCCAGTACTAATACCATTTATAGTTTGCATTGAAACCATTAGAAACCTAATTCGACCTGGAACTTTAGCTGTCCGACTAGCAGCTAATATAATTGCTGGACACCTCCTATTAACACTGTTGGGAAGAACAGGACCCTCCATAAACATAATATTAATCAATTTACTATTAATTACACAATTTGCTTTATTAACCTTAGAAGCAGCAGTCGCAATTATTCAATCCTATGTATTTGCCGTTTTAAGAACATTATATTCTAGAGAAGTAGTATAAAATGTCAACACACAACAACCACCCTTACCACCTAGTAGATTATAGCCCTTGACCATTAACAGGAGCTTTAGCCGCACTAACTACAACAGCCGGAATAGTTAAATGATTTCATCAATATGACATATCATTATTAATATTAGGTAATTTAATTATAATTTTAACAATAATCCAATGATGACGAGACGTAATTCGAGAAAGAACTCTTCAAGGACTACACACATCAAACGTTATTTCAGGATTACGCTGGGGTATAATTCTATTTATTATTTCAGAAGTATTCTTTTTCATTAGTTTCTTCTGAGCTTTTTTTCATAGAAGACTATCACCCTCAGTAGAATTAGGACTAACCTGACCTCCTGTTGGAATTATACCCTTTAATCCTCTAGAAATCCCTTTACTAAATACAGTAATTCTTCTCTCATCAGGAGTAACAATTACATGAGCTCATCATAGTCTTATAAGTAACAACTATACTCAAACAGCTCAAGGACTATTCTTCACAGCCCTCCTAGGAATCTACTTCACAGCCCTTCAAGCATATGAATATATTGAAGCTCCCTTCACAATCGCCGACTCAGTTTATGGTTCAACCTTCTTCGTAGCAACTGGATTCCATGGGCTCCACGTCCTAATTGGAACAACTTTCCTAATTGTATGCTTAATCCGACATATTAACTTCCATTTCTCCTCAAATCATCATTTTGGATTTGAAGCAGCAGCATGATACTGACATTTTGTTGATGTAGTATGATTATTTTTATATATCTCCATTTACTGATGAGGAGGATAAATTTATGTAGTATATAAGTATATTTGACTTCCAATCAAAAGGACTAAATTATTTTAGTATAAATAATATTTATAATATTCACAATAAGAACAATTATTATCTTAATTAGACTAATTATAATGCTATTAGCTTCAATTTTGTCAAAAAAATCTTTCTATGACCGAGAAAAAAATTCACCATTTGAATGTGGATTCGACCCTAAATGTTCCGCACGAATACCCTTCTCATTACATTTTTTCTTAATCGCTATTATTTTCTTAATCTTTGATGTAGAAATTGCTCTTCTATTACCCGTAATTATTATCATAAAATACTCTAATGTATTAATTTGATTAACCACTTCAATATTTTTCTTATGAATTCTCTTAATTGGACTTTACCATGAATGAAATCAAGGAGCCCTAGAATGAACCAACTGGGATAATAGTTAATTATAACGTTTGAATTGCACTCAAAAAGTATTGGAAACCAATTTATCTCATTAAAGTTTGAAGCGAATAACGCATTTAGTTTCGACCTAACCTATGGTGTTTCAATCACCCAAACTTAATTAATTGAAGCCAAATAGAGGCTTATCACTGTTAATGATACAACTGAATTAATTATATTCCAATTAAAGAAATAGGATGTTCGAGAAAAAGCTGCTAACTTTTTTCTTTAGTGGTTTAATTCCATTAATATTTCTATCTACGTAGTTTAATAAAACATTACATTTTCATTGTAAAAATAAAAATATAATTTTTCGTAAATATTTTAAAATAAATAAATTTATTACCTTAACATCTTCAGTGTCACGCTCTAATTTTAAGCTATTAAAATAAAATAATATTAATAAAAATATTAAACCAACCCACGAAACAAATATAACCAAATAAATTTTAAAATTCATGTATTGTAACAAAGAATTAATCTTAGAAAAATTTATTGTAAAATTATAAATAGATTGTGCACCTAAATATTCATTCCAACCTTGATCAACACTTTTAATAACTTGATACCCCAACTTTAAAGAACTATAATTTAAGTAAGTTGTAGAAATTATTGGTATAAATCATATATTACCTAAAAAATTAGTTAACTTATAGTTTTTTATAGCCTTCATATCCCATCTAATTTTAAATTGAAAAATTTCATAACCTAAAACACCCCCTAATAAACTAACAATTAAAGCTATTAACTTCATCAAAGGAGGTAAACAAATTATTCCTGGGGTAGGAATAATTAGTCAACTAAGTATTCTGCCACCTGTAATAGCCAAAAATAAAAGGCCCAACATACCCTTTAACATAACTCAATAACAATCTCTGATAGATCTTAAACTTCTAAAATTAAAAATCCCTCTCAAAGAATAGTAAGTAAGACGCGTAGAATAACAAACTGTCAAACCAGTTGATAAAAAATAAAGAAAATAAATTAATAAATTTACTCTTCTTATAGAAACAATCTCCAAAATTAAATCCTTAGAATAAAACCCAGCAAGAAAAGGCATCCCACATAATGCCAAATTAGCGATATTAAAACATGTACAAGTTAAAGGTATTATATTAACCAATCCACCTATCAACCGAATATCCTGTGTATTCCTCATATTATGAATAATAGACCCCGCGCATATAAATAATAAAGCTTTAAATAATGCGTGAGTTAACAAATGAAAAAAAGCCAAATCAGCATACCCTATTGATAAAATTCTTATTATCAACCCCAACTGTCTAAGGGTTGATAAAGCAATAATCTTCTTCAAATCAAATTCATAATTAGCACCTAACCCAGCCATAAATATAGTCAAAACAGACATTAACAACAATAACTTTCTTAAATATGTATTAAAAAACAATAAATTAAACCGAATTAATAAATACACCCCGGCAGTAACCAACGTTGATGAATGAACCAAAGCAGATACAGGTGTAGGGGCTGCCATAGCAGCAGGTAATCAAGAAGAAAAAGGAATCTGAGCACTCTTAGTTATAGCCGCCAACACTACAAGTCAAGCAATAACAGTTATTTGATAATCCCCCCTCATACACTCCAAATAATAAATATAATTTCAACTACCATAATTTAACATTCAAGCAATAGATAATAATAAAGCAACATCCCCCACACGATTTGTTAAAGCAGTAATTATACCCGCATTATAAGATTTCACATTCTGATAATAAATAACCAAACAGTAAGAAACTAATCCCAAGCCATCCCATCCCAATAAAATTCTAATTAAATTAGGAGAAATAATTAAAAACATTATAGACAAAACAAACATTAACACCAAAATAATAAACCGATTTAAATTATCATCACCATGTATATAATCATCTCTGTAATAAATAACCATTGAAGAAATAAACAACACAAAACTTATAAAAATTAATGACATTCAATCTAATAAAACTGTTATAACAATAGAAGAACTATTCAATCTCAACAATTCCCACTCAATAAAAATAGCTAAATCATTAATAACAAATAATAAACCTCTAATAAACAAACTTAAAGAAAAAAATAATAAAAAATAAAAAGAAATCACACAAATCGATAAATTAATTATCTAAAATGAAATTTCATATCTTTGATTCCACAAATCAACATTTTTAATTAAACTATTTAAATTATAACCAAAGTATACAATATTCTCCCCTCAAAATCAAAAAATTTAGGGGAACTCAATGTAATATTAATAAAATAAACTCTCGCAATCTTCCGTTAAAACATCTGTATAACCCCGAATACAACTCACCATGTTGACTATAAGAATATAAATACAATGAATAAGCAGCCCCAAAAAATGACAATAACGAAATAAAAAACATAGTCCCTCATGACCAACCCAAAATTCTATTTAATAAACTAATTTCACCTAATAAATTTAACGAGGGAGGGGCAGCCATATTTGATGATCTTAACAAAAATCATCACAAACATATTCTTGGTATAAAATTTATTATACCTTTATTAATTAACAATCTACGACTACCTGTACGTTCATAACTAATATTAGCCAAACAAAATAAACCAGATGAACATAAACCGTGACCAATTATTAAAGTATACGAACCTCTAAACCCTCAATAAGTTATAGTTATAATACCAACAACAACCAATCTCATGTGAGAAACAGAAGAATAAGCAATCAATGACTTCAAATCAACCTGACGTATACAAATTAAACTTACCAAAAATCCCCCCAACAAAGAAATAACAACCCAAATAATATTATAATTTATTCCTAAAGAAACAATTAACTTAAACACACGAACCATCCCGTAACCTCCTAACTTCAACAAAATTCCAGCCAAAATCATTGAACCAGAAATAGGAGCTTCAACATGAGCCTTAGGCAATCATAAATGCACCAAAAATATAGGCATTTTTACTAAAAAAGCAAACAAAATTACCAAATAAAATAAATAATTTTTTATAAAATCCTCTTCAAATATAAAATACATCAATCTTCAATTAATCCCGTATAAATAAAAAATACCAACCAATATAGGAAGAGAAGCAAACAAAGTATAAAATAAAAGGTAAACTCCCGCCTGTAACCGCTCAGGCTGATATCCCCAACCAATAATAAGAAATAAAGTAGGGATTAAGCTCGACTCAAAAAATAAATAAAAATAAAACAAATTTAAAGAAGAAAAAGTAAGATACAACATTAATAATAAAATAAAAATATTAAACAAAAAAAAACTAGAATTATAATTAAATCGACTAACTCTTTCTCTTGCAGTTAATATCAACGTGCAAATTCAAAAAGTTAATAAAATTAAACCAAATGAAATTAAATCAATTCCTATAAAATAACTTAAATAACAAAACAATCCGGTGGGTTGAATATATAACATAAAAACAAAACTCAACATAAATAATATACACTGTACCAATCAGTACACATTACCTAAAAAAGCCATAGGGATTATAAACAAAATTGAAAATAAAATTCCTAACATTGTTGCAAAACTCTAAAAGACTGAAAATAATCATTTCCGTGAGTTCGAACCATTCTTACCAAAATAGACAACCCCAAAGCACCTTCGCAAACTCTAAAAGTTAAAAAAATTATAGAAAAAAAAAATTCAAAACTATAATATATTAAATAAATAATTAATAAAAAAAATAATCTTAAAACAACATACTCCAAACTCAACAGTATGCTCAATAAATGCTTACGTTTCAAACTATAAGATAAACAACCAGAAATAAATATAACAACAACAATAAATAAATTTAATTCAATCATTAGTTTTAATAGTTTAACAAAAACATTGGTCTTGTATACCAAAAATAAGATTTATCTTTTAAAACTTCAGAGAAAAGAAAATCTTCTTATCAATAATCTCCAAAATTACTATTTTTACTAAACTATTCTCTGCATTACACTATTATTAACTTCAATAAATATAATTATATCATTAAATTTTATTCAAATTAAACACCCTCTAGCCATAGGACTAATACTCTTAATTCAGACAATTATTATTAGATTAGCATGCGGGCTATTTACATACTCCTACTGATTCGCTTACATTCTATTTTTAATCATACTAGGAGGTATATTAGTTCTATTTATCTACGTAACCAGATTGGCATCAAATGAATTATTCTCATTCTCAATAAAAAGATTATTTATATCAATCTTTATATTTAGATTAATAATAATCACATTATTATTAACAGATAATTTAATATTAATAACTAATAATTTAGAAATAATTAATATATCACCCGAAAAAATATTAAGAGAAAATGAACTTAACTTAATTAAACTCTACAATAACCCAACAATAAACATCACCATTATAATGATTAACTATCTCTTATTAACACTAATTGTAGTAGTAAAAATTACAAACATCAACTACGGCCCATTACGTCAAAGTTACTAATGAACAAACCTATACGAACTTCACATCCATTATTCAAAATTGCAAATAACGCATTAGTAGATCTTCCCGCCCCATCAAACATCTCGGCATGATGAAATTTTGGGTCTCTTTTAGGATTATGCTTAATCATTCAAATTATTACAGGTCTATTTTTAGCTATACATTATACAGCCGATATCAACCTAGCATTCAACAGCGTTACCCACATTATTCGTGATGTAAACTATGGTTGACTAATTCGAACCCTACATGCTAACGGGGCTTCATTCTTTTTTATTTGCATTTACCTTCACATCGGACGAGGGCTATATTACGGATCTTACATATTCATGCACACCTGAAGAGTAGGGGTAATTATTTTATTTTTAGTTATAGCTACAGCTTTCATAGGCTACGTCTTACCCTGGGGTCAAATATCATTCTGAGGAGCCACTGTAATTACAAATCTTCTTTCGGCCATCCCATATTTAGGGACAACACTTGTACAATGACTATGAGGAGGATTTGCCGTTGATAATGCCACACTAACACGATTCTTTACATTCCATTTTCTTCTACCCTTTATCGTGGCAGCTGCCACGATAATCCATCTATTATTTCTTCACCAAACAGGATCAAATAATCCTCTTGGTATTAACAGAAATTTAGACAAAATTCCCTTTCATCCTTATTTCTCATTCAAGGACATTATTGGATTTATTACAATAACATGTATTTTATTAATAATCACTCTTTACACACCATACGGGTTAGGAGACCCTGATAACTTCATCCCAGCTAACCCCTTAGTTACACCTGTTCATATTCAACCAGAATGATATTTCCTATTCGCGTACGCAATTTTACGATCAATCCCCAACAAACTAGGAGGAGTAATCGCGCTAGTTATATCAATCGCCATTTTATTTATTATACCATTCTATTTTATAAGTAAATTTCGGGGTCTTCAATTTTATCCTCTCAACCAATCATTATTCTGAACCATAGTAGTTATCGTAATTTTACTTACATGAATCGGAGCTCGACCCGTAGAAGACCCTTATATTTTAGTAGGACAAATCTTAACCGTACTATATTTCCTTTATTATCTAATTAACCCATTAATTCATACAATATGGGATAAACTAATCCACTAATTAATGAGCTTGAATAAGCATATGCTTTGAAAGCATAAGATAATTGTACAATCTATTATTAATTTTACTAATTTTATTTAACTATAATAATAAACTAAAAAATAACAACTTAATCCCTAAGTAAAAAAATAAAAAATTCAAAGCAACAGGTAAATAACTTTTCCATGCCAGATACATCAACTTATCATAACGATACCGAGGCAAAGTACCCCGAACCCAAATAAATAAAAAAGAAATAAATAATAGTTTCAAAAAAAAAATAAAACTAAAGACACCTGAACCCAAAAACATCACAGAATATAACATTCTCATAAATAAAATTCTTGAATATTCAGATAAAAAAATAAGGGCAAATCCTCCTCTTCTGTACTCAACGTTAAAACCCGATACTAACTCAGATTCTCCCTCCGCAAAATCAAAAGGAGTACGATTAGTCTCCGCCAACATTGAAGTAATCCACGCCAATGAAATTGGAAAAAATAAATAAATAAACCAAACATTAGATTGATACAACTCAAAATCAAACAAATTATATCTACCAATTAAAAATACCAAAGATAATAGTAATAAAGCTATTCTTACTTCATAAGAAATAGTTTGAGCCACAGCCCGTAAACCTCCCAACAAGGCATAATTAGAATTAGAAGACCACCCAGCAATTATAACTGTGTAAACCCCCATTCTAGTGCAACATAAAAAAAACAATAAACCTAAATTAAAATTATACAAATTAGTTAAATAAGGGAAAACTATTCAAATTAATAAAGACAAAAATAAACTAATAACAGGAGAAAAATAATATCTCAAATAATTTGACATAATAGGATAAGTTTGCTCCTTAGTAAATAGCTTAATAGCGTCACAAAAAGGCTGAGGAATACCACAAAAGCCTACCTTGTTGGGACCTTTACGAATCTGAATATAACCTAAAACCTTACGTTCCATCAACGTCAAAAAAGCCACACCCACTAAAACTATAATAACTAAAATCAATCTTCTAATCAAAACAATAAATAAATCCCTTAAATACAATATTATTACCTGTAAAAATTTACATTTTTGAATTCTAAATTCAATACACTATTCTGCCAAAGTAATAATTTTATTCAATAAATTAAAAAAATTTTTCTCATAACTGGTCCTTTCGTACTAAATTATAACAACTTATTAAGGATAGAAACCGACCTGGCTCACGCCGGTCTGAACTCAAATCATGTAAAGATTTAAAGGTCGAACAGACCTATTTCTTCAAGCTTCTGCACTCAAAAATTTCTTTAATTCAACATCGAGGTCGCAAACTTTATTATCAATATGAACTCTCCAATAAAATTACGCTGTTATCCCTAAGGTAACTTATTCTAATAATCAATAATAATGGATCAAAAAATCACTAATTTGTGTCTCACTAATCAAAAGAGTTTTATATATCTTCCTGTCACCCCAACAAAATAATCAAATTAATAAAAAAAAATATTAAACTATAATTTTTTAATAAACAAATTATAAAGTTCTATAGGGTCTTCTCGTCCTCTAACAACATTTTAGCCTTTTAACTAAAAAGCTAAATTCTTAAATTATAAAAATGAGACAGCTTACACTTCGTTCAACCATTCATTCCAGCCTCTAATTAAAAGGCAAATGATTATGCTACCTTTGCACAGTCAAGATACTGCGGCCCTTCAATAAAATCAGTGGGCAGGTTAGACTTTATATTATAATCAAAAAGACATGTTTTTGATAAACAGGCGAGTGTAATTATTGCCGAATTCCTTAATTCCATCTAAATAAATCTTTTATATAAACAAAAAATAATACTAATTTTATCATTATTTCTAATATTAATAATTTAATAAAATATTTCAATAAAAAAATTAAAAAAAAAACAAATTTTATTAAAACAAAAATTAATTATAACACTTTATAAAAAGATAAAAATTTCTAATCCTACTAATTATAATAATAAATATTGCCAATTTATAATACAAAATCCCAAGCTTATCCCCGAGATTCTCTAAATTTAAGTTCAATAAATTTCTAAAAAAAAATAATGAAAATTAAATTTATAAATTAAATATAAATCTTGAAAAACTAGATATATTCAATAACGATTAACGTATCACAACTAAAATTATATTTAAAATAGTTTTGCAACAATAAATTTCATAAAATCTTAGCTCTATTGAATTCGAGAACAATATAAATAAATAATCAAATTTAAATAAACCCTGATACAAAAGGTACAAAAAAACAATTATACTTTTTAAACAATACATTAAAATAAAAAGTTCCGCCACCGTACTAATTAACTATTACTAAAATTATTTAATCTAATAAATACAAAAACAAATAAAAATAAATTTACTTAAATTATAAAATAAAATAACTTAAAAAAATAGTAATTTCACCCTGTATCAAGTTAAATCGACTCGCACGATAAATTTTTCAATGTAAACGAAATGCTTTACTAATCAAGCTCCAACTTGCATTCTAGACACACTTTCCAGTACACCTACTATGTTACGACTTATCTTTAATTAAAAAAGAGCGACGGGCGATGTGTGCATGTCTTAGAGCCACAATCAATTAAGTGACATAACTTAATTTACTATTAAATCCACCTTCAATAAAATATTTCAATTTTATATTCGTTTAAATTAATTTATTGTAACCCATTTCCCCTAAATTATAAGCTGCACCTTGATCTGAAATAAATTTTTATAAAAATTTAAGAAAATTATATTCTAATAAAATATTCTGATAACGACGGTATACAAACTAAACAAAACCTAGTAAAATTTATCGTGGACTATCGATTACGGAACAGGTTCCTCTAAATAGACTAAAACACCGCCAAATTTTTTAGGTTTCAAGACCATAACTACTACTACCCTGGTTCATATTAACATTTTTAATAATAGGGTATCTAATCCCAGTTTTTTAAAAAAATTTCGTAGCTTCATTTAAATAAAAAAAATATAAAACATAAAATTAAATTTCACCTAAAAATTTATATAATAATTTTAATAAACCAATTAACTACCAACCAAAAAATTTCATTTGCACAATTTGTGTAACCGCAGATGCTGGCACAAATTTATCCTGCACTAAAACTTTTACCAAATCTAAATAACCTTAATATTTAATACTAAATACTGCGAATATTATTTAAGTAAAATTTATCTAAAATAAATACTTATACGCGCAAAAACTTACATGTAAAACAAAGTTCTAATAAAATTTAAGCTAAAATCAAACTTTTTAATAAACCGAAAAAGAAACGTTCCCAAAATAAAAAAACCCAGTATACCCCTCACAAATAAATAAAATGCTGTATTCCCACCCATAAAATTTTTAACTTCTCCTGCCCCCAGGTAATTCAATTATTTTATACATTTAAAATAAGAGGTGGAACAAATATTAGGTAAAATATTTAATTACGTTTAAATAAACAAATATATGCAATATAAAGAATAATAAAAACTCTGGTTCAATTATTTAACTTTATTAATAAAATAGTATAATTAAATATTTTAACGTAATATAACATTAAAAATAAGATACGGAACAATAATTTATGTTTCTAATATAATTTTTATAAAAAATTTATCTTCATACAAGAGAAAAATATTAAAAATATAAATTTATAATCGATTTAAATTAAAGGTAAGATAAATATAAGATATGGTTCAATAAAAATAATTCTCTCTTTTTTTTCTCTCTTTTCAAAAAAAGAGAGAATTATTATATTGTTATTTAAAAAGTTTTTTTTAGTCGTTTTTTGTAAAAAAAAATTTCTTAATAAATGTTTAATATTAATATACATATGTATAAATATTTATAATAATATAAATTATTTAATATAATATGTATTTATCTATTAATTGTTAGTATAATTCAAGAAATTTATTAATATCACCTTTATTATACATATCAAGTTGACTTATATTAATATTACATTTATTATTTATATATAAACTCTCTCTTATGATAAATCAATTATTATTTTTGATAGGTTATTGTATAATACTAAATCAAAGATATTTAAATAAATCTCCTTCTTATATACTATTAAATATTATATTCAAATATGTAATTTTTATTATATAAATAATAATATATTTATATTTTATATTATTATATAAATGGATATATATAATTAGATTTTATGATATATTAATAAATATTTATATTAATATTAATTTATTAAATATTTATTAAGCAACAATCGCTTACATCCCCGATTTTGGGGTGTACGCAAATAATTTAACATAAACAAAAATTTCAAAAACAACAAAATTAACACTAAGGCAATAACCTTTCATATAAAT